CTGGAAAAAATTGAAAATAAGAATAGAAATCTTTGATGGATGGGATCAAGAATAATTATTATTTCGACACAAGAAAGAGATGTGGAAAATCCCTTTCTTGTGTCGAAGACTCGAAAGACAAATAGAAGAATATCCCCTAGAATCCGGTGTTCCCCACATTTAGTCTTTGCTTCTACACTTACTTATTTAGTAAGTGTATGGAGTCGAATTTTATTCTATTAAAATAGAAAGTCTAAATAAAAAGTATTTAGACTATGAAAGAAAAAAGACTATGACTAGAAACGCGGTACAAGTAAAAAGAATTCCTCGAAACCGATCTAAAAAGAATAGAAACAAAAAAAGCAAAAGGCTTTACACAATTTTTTTGATCATACATAATGTTGATAAATCCGTAGATCTAAAAGTAGATCTAAAAATTCATTTCGGATAATTGAACCTTTTCAAACTGTTTCTTTTTAAGAACCAAAAAAATTTGTGCTAAAAGAACAGATGCAAAAAAGAACAAAAGGCCTTGGACACGTAATGGGTCTTGAAGTACTATTTCCGCATCCCCTTGACCAAATCCACCCACATTGGGATTACTTGTTAATGGTTGATCCAGTTTGATGGATTCACCTTCTGAAATAAGAAGTTCTGGTCCTGGGGCTATAATATCTGTCACTTGACGTCCCTCTGACGCATCCATTATGATTATTTCGTAGCCCCCTTTTTCTTTTCGTATGATTTTGCTTACTATACCTGTTGCTGTAGCATTATAAACCGTATTGTTACTCTTGCTACCGTCGGGATAAATCTGACCCCTTCCCCGGTTTCCGCCTACATATATGGGATATTTTAAGAAGTGAACGCCCTTCTTAGTAGCAGGGTCCGGAGAAATAATTGGGAAGGTTATTTCACTATATTTCTGACCAGGAACAGGGCCTATCACAAGAATATTTTTTTTAGTGGGGCGATAACTTTGAAAAAAAAGATTCCCTATCTTTTCTTTCAGCTCTGGCGAAATACGATCGGGAGGGGCTAATTCAAACCCCTCGGGTAAAATAAGAACAGCCCCCACATTCAAGGCACCTTTTTTACCATTGGCAAGAACTTGTTTCAATTGCATATCATAAGGAATTCGAACAACTGCTTCAAATACAGTATCCGGAAACACCGCTTGGGGAACCTCAATACTCACGGGCTTATTGGCTAAATGACAATTGGCGCATACAATACGGCCAGTTGCTTCGCGTGGATTTTCATAACCCTGCTGTGCAAAAATGGGATATGCATTTGAAATGGATGCCCGAGTTATTATATATATGATGAGTGATACGGAAATGGAGCGAGTAATCTCTTCTTTTATCCAAGAAAAGGTCTTTCTAGTTTGCATGATCCAATCGTTGATCCCAAAAATTTCTACAATAAAATTAGGTGGGTTCCTAGTAAAGTTCCCTATCTACCAAGCTGCTATTTACTGAAATATTTTGACTAATAATCTAGGAGGAATCTGAATCTCTTGGATGTATAGATAAAAGAAGTATATAATATAAAAACAGTAAGATTTTGAATGTTTTACTTATTGACAAAATAACAAATATGAAAAAAAAGAACAGACATTCCATTTGGATCAGTGGATCCTTTTTCATTTCACTCACTTCCACTTATTGAATCATAAATCACTACAAGCGACGGAGAGATACGATTTAAATAATCGAAGACCCAATATTTAAAAATCGTATCACCAATGACTGGAAGAATGGAAGAAAGGAAGGGTAAAATTTGATCATTATGAGTAAATCCAAAATCTTTGCAGACAGAGCCAATCATTAGTTCCCAAAGGCCGGTTGAATGGTATCCTAGACATAATTCGCTTAAAAAAAGAATAGAAAGGGCTTTTATTGTGTCATTCAAGTTATATAGGAATTCTTGAAGCCAGGAATTCAGAATAATAAGTTTTTCTTTACCTAAAATATAATAACCGCTTAGAATAACGAAACTGATTAGATTAGTGGAGAAGCGCAAAATTGTATGGATACGATCCTCATTGTGTATCTTGATCCATTCGATCGTTTCTTTTTGGATTTCGATACGAAACTTCTGTAGATGAGGTTCTGGATATTCCTTTATCATTTCCTCCAAGAGGAGGAGTTCCTCTAATTCTATGAATTTTGCTAGAATACTCTTTTCTTGAGTATCATTGAAAAAAGTTTCGGATTTACTTGTATTCCACCAATAAATAACCCAAGATTCGAAACTTTTTTTAAATAAAAAAGAGATCCACCAAGGCAAAAATACTAGAGATGTAAAATAGAGAATAGAGGGAAATTTTTTTTTTTTCATTTTTGCATCTGTTAATTTTTAATGAATCCACTTCATTTGTTAACTCTATACGATCGAAAGTCTTGTATCAAGCATAAGTTTTATTACAAGGCTATAAATTTCTAATAGTATAAAAATAAAAAGAGAATACCTTTTTCTATATCTTTTTCAAAAATTCTTTTTTTGATCTATGAAATGAGTCCCGTTATTTATATAAGTTTGGTACTTACTGAATTTAAGGGAATTTACATACGGATAAAAAAAATTTGGATTAAGGGCAATTAAAGGGTTTTGTTTTCGAATTTTTCCGTATCGTATATTCGTATATAGAGTAAAAGCTGTTTTTGATTCATTAGTATTCTAAAAAAATTGCAGTTAAATTATGCTATAAGAAAGAGGACTCTTGATTTCGGATTTTGACCTTGATTGACCTTCCGCTAAGAAAATTTTTTATTCTTCTTCAGTTCATTTCAAAATATGTAAATTGGTACACGCAAGAAATAGGCCAATTTCGCCGCCTTTTGCTCAATTTTTCGTGTCTCAGCAGTACGAAGCAAAGGAATGGAACCCTGGCCTCGGATTTCCAAAGAAAGGACGTGTCGAGCATAAAGACCTTCGTTAACTTTGATTCTGATCGACTGAATATCTTTCATAAGGAATCGGAGTAAGATGCGACGATTTTTTCCAGGAAATCCCAAACGAAAAATACACACTATCCCTTCTTTTCTATCGAATCGATCATAACCACTACCCACATTCCACCAAATTGTGCAACATAAATAAGAGCTAATAAATAGACCGGCGATCCCATAGAACGACATTACGATCCCTTGTGGAAAAAAAATGATTTGTTGAGATGCAAATAAAGATATCAAATTTCTGTCAAGATAACTGGAAATTCCAACTAATAAAAAGCCCCAAGAACCTAAAAAAAGTATAAAGGCCCAGCAGAAATTGCTTTTTTTTCCAGACTCCGCTATAAGTTCTATCCATAGATGTTCTGATAGATGTTCTGATTGCCAACTCATACTAGATCCAGTTGTATTTTCTTGGAAGTGGGAGACTTGCCCAAATCAATTTGACTTTCTTTTTGTTCCAAAGGAACTTTCACCGACTCTCAATATTCTTATGTAAATCTTTAGGAAAAATTCCTTAAATCTAGACTTAGATCTAAAATAATAATAGCTTTCCAAAAAAATCTCCTAGTTACGCACATATAGCCCCAGGGGTTTTCCATTTAGTTCAGACATAGGCCCCAATTTCAATTTCTTTTCAATTAGCCAATTTACTGATATATCATATTTACGTTTGCACAAGAACCCTTTACCTTTCATTTCTGTTTGATATGTTTCAAGAAAGTCGCATTTTATACAATATTCTACTGAATAAATATCCGTGTTATAATCCAAGTCTAAGTCTCTAAGTCTTGAAAAAAAAAATACATGAAATTTCCCCCATCAGATCTATCTGATTTAAAAAAAGATTTAAAAAATCTTGTTTTTTTGCACATGAAGAGATAAAGAAGCCATTGCAATTGCTGGAAAGACTAAGCCTACTAAAGGCACAAAAATAGGGGGTAAGTTGTTCAGAATTGTCATAGAATGGGCACCTCGATTCAATATTTGTACCTGTTATTTATTTTTATATTAATCTTTTTACCTATTTTTGCTATATTCTGTTGTTAGAAAGATAGCTTAGATTTCTTCTAATTCGTATAGAATTATCCTAACTAAGTATATCTAAGTGAGTATATAGAATAAAGTGAATATAGTAAAATGCAGGGGGTGTACAATTAACTAAATGCACTTTTTACGCACGAAATACATACATATTAATCCACTGGTTTTCTTCTTCTTTTCCCCTATATATTTTATATCTTTTTCTTGTCTTTGAACTTGAATCTTTAATTTTCGAATTTGACTTTAATAAAAAAAATGGAATAAAAAGGTTTTTCTGCTTCGAAATTCCCGGTAAATTCGTTATTGGTTATAATATAATCCGAAGGAAGGTAAGAAAAGAACACAAAATCCGTTTTAGTTAGTTTACATTTAACTTGTCCAGTTGAATTTCGCGAAAGAAAGATTTTAGATTGTTGATCGAGGGTTCCCCATTTAGGAATTAGGAATATAGAAGGATAGTGCAGATAAAGAAATTTATCCGCACTATCTTTCTAAAATTTCTTCTTATGCCACCCCCAAAAAATCCATTTTCGGATTTTCCTTTGATTCCGATGATTCCGATAACTAAATTATTAACTTAGGAATCCTTTGATTTTATTTGATTTTAGGAGAAATAGGAAAAAAATTGTGTAGCTCTAATAACTCAGTCAAAACGCCCTTTAACATTTCACGTGGTATTAGGAGGTCCAATGCACCCTTTTCAAATGAAATTTCAGATACCTGTGAACCTTCAGGTACTTCAATTTTTAATACCTCTTCAATTACTCTTTTACCCGCAAATGCAATAACAGCGTCGGGTTCACTAATAACGATATCCCCCAACATACCAAAACTTGCTGTCACCCCACCAGTCGTAGGAGATGCAAGCATTGAGATATAAAAATTTTTCTTATTCTTTTTAAAATAATATAAAGCCGAAGAGATTTTAGCCATTTGGATTAAGGCCAAAGATCCTTCGTACATGCGGGCTCCTCCGGAAGCACACACTATAATAAGGGGCCAATTTAGATGGTTAGCATACTCAATCAAACGAATGATTCTATCCCCGACTACCTGTCCCATGCTACCTCCGATAAAATCAAACTCCATAACTCCAAGTACTACGGGAATGCCATTTAGTAGACCCCAACCTGTTTCAATAGCTTCGGATAATTCTGTTATCCCCTGATCATATAAAATCCGCGGAAATAAAGGTTTTTCCAGCTCTTCTTCTTCCTCTATTCCCTCCTCCAGATCTTCTTCCTCTATTTCCAGCTCTTCTTCTTCCTCTATTCCCTCCTCCAGATCTTCTTCCTCTATTTCCAGCTCCAGATCTTCTTCTTTTTCCTCCTCCGGCAATCCTTCTTCCTCTATTTCCAGCTCTTCTTCTTCTTCTTTTTCCTCCTCCAGATCTTCTTCCTCTATTCCCTCCTCCAGATCTTCTTCCTCTATTTCCAGCTCCAGATCTTCTTCTTTTTCCTCCTCCGGCAATCCTTCTTCTTCTTCTTTCATTGTTAGCAGCGACCATATTCTTTCGTCCTCTATTTCCTCCTCCGACATTTCCAGTTTTTTCCCCTCCTGCTCGATATCCTCCAATATCTTCTTGAATTCGCCCTCTATTTCCACCCCCCACTCGATATTCTCAAGCATCGTCTTGGGGACATCGTCCCAGTTCGCTTGGTTCCAATGGCGCCACCAGTCCACTTCGGCCAATTCTTGACATGCGTCTTTTACTTTATTCGAATACCAATCCCCCTTACCTTCCTCCTTAGATTGGCGCCACCAGTTCACGTGGTGCCTGACGATTTTGACTTCATCCGAATACCATTCCTCCGTCCAGTCATCTTCTTTCGTATCCGTAGTTTTTCTTTCTGTTTTTTTCTTTTCCGGAAGCAGATCAAAAGTAAAAATAGCAAGAAAAGGAAGAGAATCCGGGAATGGACCCAAAAGACACGGTATAGAAAGAAGCAAAGGGCATTGTACAAAACACATTATTATTTCGTTTTTGTCGTCTGACTCAGACCACGAGTCAGACTCTGAGTCAGAGTCTGACTCAGAGTACGGTATAGAAAGAAGGAAAACTTGTACAGAATCCATCTCAGAGTCAGAGTCTGACTCAGACCACGAGTCAGACTCTGAGTCAGACCACGAGTCAGACTCTGAGTCAGACCACGAGTCAGACTCTGAGTCAGACCACGAGTCAGACTCTGAGTCAGAGTCTGACTCAGAGTACGGTATATAATAAAGAAGGAAAACTTGTACAGAATCCATCTCAGAGTCAGAGTCTGAGTCAGACTCTGAGTCAGAGTCTGACTCAGAGTACGGTATATAATAAAGAAGGAAAACTTGTACAGAATCCATCTCAGAGTACAGTATATAAAGAAGGAAAACTTGTACAGAATCCTTTTTTATTATTATCAAAATTATTATTATTGCGTCTTCTGGATCGAGAAAAGCGTTTCCACACAATACTGATCCTCCTGATCCTAATCCAGATCCAGATGTATGCGTCTTCGGTTCAGGAGGGCAGTAAGGTAGATTCAGCACACCTACAGGTATAGGTAGATCACAAAGACAAGAAGAAGAATAATGCAAAACAGGGACTCTATCCCGAAAAGAAACCCGAAGAGATTCGTCGGGTGGAATTTTTCTACCTAATACGGATGGCATGTTAGAAAATAAGGGATCCAGATCACCCTCCCGATCATCAAGAATACGGAAAAAAGGATAAGATTTCTTAAAAATAGGGACGGACAGCCCCAGGCCGTCCCTGAAATGAAAAGCACGTACAAGAAACAAACGGCCTTGGGAACAAGACCTTAGTATCATTTCGAAATTAAATTGTCTTTCTTCCGGTTCGTCTCGGTAAAAGCGTTTCCATACGTTTCTAATCTTGATCTGAATCTAGATCCAGATCCTGATTCCTCCGGTTCAGGAGGTTCGTCAAGTGGAACCATATTGTTTTTAGTATTTCTAATAGGACTTTGCAAATTTTTAATAGAATCTCTAAAATATCGAGTATTACTTCGAGTATGTTCAGTAGAAACTCCGTTAGGTAGTATACAAAATCTAGAAAAATTGGTGTTAAGTTCTTAAATAGATACTTTAAGACATCGGTTAAAATCCATAAAAATTTTATGAGGATCTTTGCCAGATTTTGTATCACCGGAACTATCACCGGTTGTACTAGGTGCGGCAGCACATCCCCTATTACTTTCAGCAGAAACACCCTCAGACAAAGAGTGATGAGAATGTAGACCATAGGTTCCTCCTGGAACAACATCAAGGTCTCCGGGTCGCAGCACCAGAACCACTGGGCTATTCTGCCCATCAAGTCCAGCAACATTCTTGCCTGGACCAAAAGAAATGTCAGAGGACTTAAAAATCTCATAACCAGGTTTACTATTACTTCTAAAACCATTCTCGCCAAGATCCTCGCCGCTTGGATTGCTAACAAGATTCTCGCCCAGATCTTCACTAGATAATGTATTACTATCTGGAATCTGAAAAGGCGTCTTAAAATTTTCCAAAATTTTAAGAATATCACTAAGAAGATTTCTTTGCCGATTTTTTCCAAAGTCTTCCAGATATTGGTCCAAAAATTCACGATTTTCCAGAGATAAAAATTCACAATCTTCAAGATATTGGTCCAAAAATTCACGATTTTCCAGAGATAAAAATTCACAATTTTCAAGATATTGGTCCAAAAATTCACGATTTTCCAGAGACAAAAATTCACAATCTTCAAGATATTGGTCCAAAAATTCACGATTTTCCAGAGACAAAAATTCACTAAAAAATTCACAATCTTCCTGATATTGGTCCAAAAATTCACTATTTTCCAGAGACAAAAATTCACAATCTTCAAGATATTGGTCTGGTTTACTATCGGGAAAAACCGGTAATTCGGATTTATTAGCTTGATTAGTGTTATGGTATCCCACACAAATATAACAAATAAAAGGTTAAGAATGAATAGGAAAACCAGGAGGGCTATACTTCGCCACTGATATGCAAAGATAAAAATGATTAGGAAAATCATTAAAACTGTCGAAATAAATAGAAGTTGCACTACAGAGATAGTTAATTCTGTAGAAAACAGTGGCGCTGGATGCGGGAGTTCACTTGATACAGCCTTTAACAAGATAATAAAACAGATCCCGATCAGGCACATTAATACCAGCAATATCGGGAAAATCGTATCCCAGAATTCTTTTTCTGTGGGCCAGAATTCAGTTTCTGTGGGCAGAGTGGGTTTTCTTTTTAGATTTTTTCTCCAAAATTTTTTCACCATTCTTTGTATTTTCCTCAGAACCAGTATTAGGAAAATGAGTAAAACTATCAAAATGAGAAAGAGTTTTATTAAAATTCTTCGTAACCCTAAATGATATGCCAGGACCATTAAAAGTATAGATAGCGCGATCAGTAACAATAGTATTTTGACAATCAGGACACGCTTCTGAAGGAATTCCTCGGGGTATTCAGGGAGCAGGATGAGAAAAACGGTTCTTTCCTTATTTTCCTTATAAATAATAATATATACCATATTCTTTATTTCCTTTTTTTAAGTTCAAAAGATTTATCTTCTACTCTTTTTCGACCAGAAAAGAGTTCCAAAAAAGAGTCAATGACCCATTTTTTCTTCTCTTCAAAAATGGGTTCTGGAAATGAGAAAAGAAAAAGAAAAAGAATATCGTTTTTCAAATTTCTAAGTTGATTTTGTTCAAATTCGAACTCAACATCATATTGAAATGGAGCATATCCCGATTCTGACTCAAATTCAGAATCGTTTTCTTCGGAAGAGTCCCAACAAATGGGATCAAGCATTGGTTTGATAGGGCTATATTGATTTAGCTGGTCAAGAGGGACCCAAGTTCCGGCGTCAATCGGCAGTTCAATTCGACGTGAACTCGGCAGTCTGACATAACTATTGCAGTGCTCGCAGACATACAGACTTTTCTCGAAAGCGGCTGAAACAAAATTCATACCTTCACATTGAGAACAATCAACCCACAAGCGACTCGTATTGGGATTTTTTGCAGTTTCGACAATGGTAGGCGGCGCCCAAACTCTTTCAATTGGCGAAAATTTTATTCTTTGAATTTTCGCTTCCATTTTCTCATTTAAATTATCCGAAAATTGGATTTTTTCAAGTCCTCTGGAATCTGTATACCCGGCATATGGCACTATTGAAACTGGCTCGGAATTCTCCGTTGAGCTAGTTGAGACGTCACAAAAGTCTTCGTTGCAGTTTTCTGTTGAGACGTCACAAAAGTCTTCGTTGCAGTTTTCTGTTGAGACGTCACAAAAGTCTTCGTTGCAGTTTTCTGTTGAGACGTCACAAAAGTCTTCGTTGCAGTTTTCTGTTGAGACGTCACAAAAGTCCTCGTCGCAGTTTTCTGTTGAGTTAGAAATATTTTTTCTTTGCGAAAGAGCGAAAAAGCTCTGATCCAAAAAATTTTCCAGTATCAAATCAAGAAAATTTTGCTGAAGTTCAAAGATCGAATAGTTCATAAAAGAACTTTCTATCTCACTCGTAAAAAAGTCGATATACGGAACTTCAAAATCCGTATTCTTTGAAACGAAAACCCGAAAAGAGTCATTTTTGACTTTTTGCTTGCGCATAAAAAAAATTCTCCTCCTTCTTTTTTTTACTCACGATCTTTGCTCAAAAAGCAAAGATGCATATTTTTTTTACAATATAACATAAAATTCAAGCGGAACTAATTTAGATTACTTATCCCTTTCGTGCATCATTTTTTTGATGATGCCACAATATCCATCGAATAGCCTATTTGTTTCGAATTTGTTTTAGTTCATCCATCATATACGAGTTTTCTTTTTTTCATATACGATATGACCAGTAATTTGTTTCTGGTCATAATTAGGTTATACTACTTTTTTTTTGATGATGCCACAATATCCATCGAATAGCCTAATTTGAATTCATGGATTACAAGGTGTCCATGGCTGGGAATTCAAATTTAATTTCTTTCCATACTTCACATGCAGCAGCCAGTTCAGTACTCCATTTGGCAGCTGAACGGATAATTTCGTTACCCTCACGAGCAAGATCACGTCCTTCATTACGAGCCCGTACACATGCTTCTAGAGCTACTCGATTAGCGACGGCACCCGGCGCATTTCCCCAGGGGTGCCCTAAAGTACCTCCTCCGAATTGGAGGACGGAATCATCTCCAAAGATCTCGGTCAAAGCAGGCATATGCCAAACGTGAATCCCCCCTGAAGCCACGGGAATCACACCTGGTAGAGAGACCCAATCCTGAGTGAAATAAATACCGCGACTTCGATCTTTTTCAATAAAATCATCACGTAATAAATCGACAAAGCCCAAAGTGATGTCTCTTTCTCCTTCAAGTTTACCTACTACGGTACCAGCGTGAATATGGTCTCCGCCAGACATACGTAAAGCCTTGGCTAATACACGAAAGTGCATACCATGATTTTTCTGTCTGTCGATAACTGCATGCATTGCGCGGTGGATGTGCAGAAGTAAACCATTATCCCGGCAATAATGAGCCAAGCTAGTATTTGCCGTGAATCCCCCTGTTAAATAGTCATGCATTACGATAGGAACTCCCAATTCTCTAGCGAATACAGCCCTTTTGATCATTTCTTCGCATGTACCTGCAGTAGCGTTTAAATAATGCCCTTTTATTTCACCAGTTTCTGCCTGTGCTTTAAAAAGGGCTTCGGCACAAAAGCAGAAACGATCTCTCCAACGCATAAATGGTTGAGAGTTCACATTTTCGTCATCTTTCGTAAAATCAAGTCCACCGCGTAGACACTCATAAACAGCTCTACCGTAATTTTTAGCTGATAACCCCAATTTAGGTTTGATAGTACAACCCAATAGGGGGCGACCATACTTGTTCAATTTATCTCTTTCGACTTGGATGCCATGAGGTGGACCTTGAAAGGTCTTAGTATAAGCAGGGGGGATTCGCAAATCCTCCAGACGTAAAGCGCGTAGTGCTTTGAACCCAAATACGTTACCTACAATAGAAGTAAACATATTAGTAACGGAACCTTCTTCAAAAAGGTCTAAGGGGTACGCTACATAAGCAATATATTGATTTTCTTCTCCAGCTACGGGTTCGAGGTCGTAGCATCGGCCTTTGTAACGATCAAGACTGGTAAGCCCATCGGTCCACACGCTTGTCCATGTACCAGTAGAAGATTCAGCAGCTACTGCAGCCCCTGCTTCCTCAGGGGGAACTCCAGGTTGAGGAGTTACTCGGAATGCTGCCAAGATATCGGTATCCTTTGGGGCATACTCTGGAGTATAGTAAGTCAATTTATAGTCTTTAACTCCAGCCTTGAATCCAACACTTGCTTTAGTTTCTGTCTGCGGTGACATAAGTCTCTCCCTACAACTCATGAATTCCAAATTCTCACAGCAATAAGGTCTACTCGAGATGAATTAGAATTCGGAGTTAATGAAACCTTTCACAGAAATCCTTCACAAAGTTATCAATCAAAATTTTTATATAATCTAAATTTCATTCGTTTTCCATATATATTATATGATTCATGGAATACAACATTCTAATAGAATTTTTTCTATACAGAACGCAACCCCATCCTTTTTTTGTTTGTTTCGTTCTCTTTTCTTTTTGACATACGTTCTCTTTTCTTTTTGACATACAGAAAAGAAAGAGAGGGGAGATGAATCTCGAGCGACGGACGAGCGAATCTCCCCTCTCAATTTCCCTCTCCACGTTCTCTCTGTTCTCTCTACGTTCGTGAGGTGTGCCTCTTTTTTTTTTTTTAGTTTCTAAGGATTAGAAACTTGAAACAAATTTTAGGTAGGGCTATACGGACTTGAACCGTAGACTTTCTCGAGAAAACAGATTGAACTTTTTATTTTCAAAAAGATTCGAACTGTTTCAAAGACCCAACATGCACGTTTATGCATTGGGCTCTTTCATTAACTGATGAAAGAATCAGCAAGTCTACCATGATTTTCTTGAAAGATCACAAGATGGTTCCGCATGTTCTGATTTCTTATTTATTTCGATTCCGATCAGAAAGCACTACCAAAGTGCTTCAAAGAAGGTTATGCTGACGTAGGTTTGCTTTTAGTTTAGATTAACCTAAGTTAAGTGGAGTTTCTATCGCCCCGCTTTTTTTTACTTAAAAAAAAATCCAATATGAAACTTCATACACCCTAAAGTTCATAGGTTAGACCGAAAATCGAATTTCTTGAAGTCTTTCAACTTCATTATGCCTAGCATTCAATAGGCGGGCTATTTACCTTATCAAATATCTTAAATCAAAAATGGGTTCTATTGAGAACCCCAAAGGGGGACCTAATTTTAACCAAAGTGCCAGGCTATTTTTCTCTTTTTTCCTAGGAGTAAGACATTCACTTCTCGAAAAGTTTTTGAATTCCAAAATAGACTCCTCTGAAAAAACATTGGCGCACGTGTAAACGAGGTGCTCTACCTAACTGAGCTATAGCCCTTCATTTTTCTTTTATAAAATAGCCTAAATAGAAAAATTTGTCAATAGATCGATTTTTCTACATCCATAGAATAGCCTAAATAGATCGATTTGTCAAGCGAACCCCTTTATGTTTTGACATACAGAATCGAAAGCGAGGGGAGATGAATCTCGAGCGACGAGCGAATCCATCTCTCCACGTTCGTGACGTGTGTCTCTATTTTTTTTTGTTTGTTTCGTTCTCTTTATGATGATATATGATGGTAAATGACCTACTTAACTCAGTGGTTAGAGTGTTGCTTTCATACGGCAAGAGTCATTGGTTCAAATCCAATAGTAGGTAGATTTCATTCTAGAGAATGGGAGAGTCATCGGTTCAAATCCAATAGTCGGTAGATTTCATTCTAGAGAATGGGAGAGTCATCGGTTCAAATCCAATAGTCGGTAGATTTCATTCTATATTATGATGATGATTTGATTCAATTGGCAGAATAAGAATCAAAAGAACTAACAGACAGAAGTTCTTTTGATTCTTCGGACGCGCCAACTAGTTCTAGTTATAGTTACGAAATTGCGTTGATGGCCTCTATTCGTGCCCTAGCTCGTCTGAGAGCTAGATTTGCCTCAATTATTTGTCTCTTGCCCTCAGCTTTTCTCAAGCTCGCTTTTGCTATTTCAAGAGTTTGCTGAGCTTCTTGTGGATCAATGTCACTACCCTTCTCTGCATCATTTACTAAAACAGTGATCTCATTATTGCCTATTCTAGCGCAACCCCCCATCAGAGCTATCTTGAGCCATTGGTCGTTAAGGCGTATTCTCAAAATACCGATATCGACAATTGTGGCAATAGGCGCGTGATTTGGTAATATGCCAATTTGCCCACTATTTGTGGGTAAAATGATTTCTTTCACTTCTGAATCCCAAACAATTCGATTTGGGGTCAGTACACAAAGATTTAAGATCATTTCTTTAAGTTGTTCTCCATTTCTAAGTTCGTAGCCTTCGCAGTAGCTTCATCAATATTACCTACTAAATAAAAGGCCTGCTCGGGAAGACTATCTAATTCTCCGGAAAGGATCAATTGAAACCCTCTAATTGTTTCTGCTAAACCGACATATTTTCCCGGAGAACCGGTAAATACTTCTGCTACGAAAAAGGGTTGTGATAAGAAACGCTCAATTTTTCGTGCTCTTGCTACAGTTAAGCGATCCTCTTCGGATAATTCATCCAACCCAAGGATAGCTATAATGTCCTGAAGTTCCTTGTAACGTTGTAAAGTTTGCTTAACTCTTTGCGCAGTTTCATAATGTTCGTTACCAACAATCTGGGGTTGTAGCATAGTTGACGTTGAATCTAAAGGATCTACTGCTGGATAGATACCTTTAGCAGCTAATCTTCTTGATAATACAGTAGTAGCATCTAAATGTGCAAATGTCGTGGCAGGAGCAGGGTCAGTCAAATCGTCCGCAGGTACATAAACTGCTTGAATAGAAGTTATGGACGCCTCTTTGGTAGAAGTAATTCTTTCTTGTAAAGAACCCATTTCGGTACTAAGAGTGGGTTGATAACCCACAGCGGAAGGCATTCTACCCAATAAGGCGGATACTTCGGACCCTGCTTGGACGAAACGAAAGATATTGTCGATAAATAGAAGTACGTCTTGTTTATTAACATCTCGGAAATATTCTGCCATAGTTAAGGCAGTCAAACCAACTCTCATACGAGCTCCCGGCGGTTCATTCATCTGTCCATAGACTAGGGCAACTTTTGATTCTGTAATATTTTTTTCATTAATTACTCCAGATTCTTTCATTTCCACGTAAAGATCATTTCCTTCACGAGTACGTTCACCTACTCCGGCAAATACGGATACACCCCCATGAGCTTTCGCAATATTGTTGATTAATTCCATAATGAGTACTGTTTTACCTACTCCAGCTCCCCCGAAAAGCCCGATTTTTCCTCCACGGCGATAAGGGGCTAAAAGATCTACGACTTTAATTCCTGTTTCAAAAATAGAGAATTTTGTATCTAACTGTATAAAGGTAGGCGCAGATCTATGAATAGGGGATGTTGTCCGAGTATCTACAGGGCCTAATTCATCAATGGGTTCTCCAAGTACATTGAAAATTCGGCCTAAAGTTGCCCCGCCGACTGGAACACTTAGAGGAGCTCCTGTGTCAATCACTTCCATTCCTCGTGTTAACCCCTCTGTAGCACTCATAGCTACAGCTCGAACTCGATTATTTCCTAATAATTGCTGTACTTCACAAGTTACATTCCTTTGTTGACCAATAGTATCTCGACCCTTAATTACCAGAGCGTTGTAAATATTAGGCATCTTCCCCGGGAGAAAAGCTACATCTAGCACTGGGCCAATGATTTGCGCGATATGCCCTAGGTTCGTTTTTTCAAGTGGGGAAACTTCAGGACCAGAAGCAGTAGGATTGATTCTCATAATAATGGATTGTTTACTTATTTTCAATTTCAATGAGTGAATTTTCAAGTTTAACTAACTCATTTTCACCAAGTGGATGAATAAAAAAAAAGCTTCAGGAAGTCTTTCATTTGTCTATCATTATAGACAATACTATCCATATTATCTATGGAATTCGAACCTGAACTCTATTTTCGATTTCATTTTTTTCTATTCTATATAATGAATTTACGATTCACTATTTCTATCTCTTCTATCTCATAGGCCCTTTCATTTTGTCTTTCAACATAAGGAGAATTCCATTTTGAATTCCTTTTTTTGTTATACAGAATCGAAAGTGAGGTGAAAGGGCAAAAAGAGACTCTTATTATGATGAGTCTTATTCATCATATTATGATGTCTCTCATTCTAGATGAGAGAAACTAGCTTCTTTTTTTCAGTTATTTTATTCCCTTCCACCTTTCTAGAATAAAAAAACGGATTCTTCCAATGTATAAAATAAGAATTCCAACAGCTTTTGCTACTCTAACCTTCCTAGCCACGATTTTTTCTTTTTTTTAGACATTTCGCCTCGAAATAAGAAATTGTATTGATACCTAGTATCAAACAAAAGCATAATATAATAAATAACAACAAGTAGTCAAAATAAGTAGTAAATAGAAATGGATAAAGAAATAGTGGGTTCCTTCGTTTCTATGGTTATTTCTTAAACGGTGAGGTCTTCCCTATACACCGGAGCCCTCTCCTTTCCTTAAATAATCATTTAATGGATGCTATTGTTAACCTGTACAGTTCACACTTTTTTGGCTCTACCTCGAAATTCTCCAGTAATAGGTCTTTCACAACGAGATCTATCTATACAGTAACGGTATTTAATTATGAAGATTAGCTGATTAGCTGACCCTGTTAGTCCGCTCTTGAAAGAGTCGAGGCATAAATTTTGCCCTTTTCCTTTTTTTAATAAGATTTCCCCTGCTTAAGGGCTAATCATTTGCTACCAATGGGGAATTCTTTCATTTGAAAATGGAGATGATTGAATTTTCACTAATAGAAACCATAAATTTGATACACAATAGAAGGATATGATAGATCTTCTTTTTTAGATAGTGTTTTAGATATTAGATAGTGAATGGGTTTCTCCCATTCTATCCTATTCATCGGTATTGATCGCGAATAGTGGAAAATGCCTTTCCTTTCTTTTGTTCCAATCCACAATCCGAACGAGTCGCACATACACCCGAATACATATTCCTCGGCGCTGAGGACATCCCCTAAGACCACGGGTTTTGTTGGCCTTTCTGACTGGCTGTCTTGCCTTTCTAATAAGTTGTCTAACGGTTGGCATGATGAATTATATGCATAATATGTTGGTTTAGGTCGCTCCTAACCTATTATTCGGAGGATTAGGGATTCCTCCTATTCCTCCTATTCCTCCTATTCCTCCTATTCCTCCTAGGATTTGTATGATTTTCTATTTCTTGCTACATAATCAATAATTCCATAATCTTTGGCTTCTGTTGCTGACATATAAAAATCCCTTTCCAGATCTGTCAGTATGGTCTCTAAAGGTTGACCTGTTTTTTTTGCATAAATATTGGCGATGGTTTCCTGAATGACCATTAGTTCATCCATTTCAGAGAATAAACGATTGGCGTCTTTATGCCATAAACGCTTGGGGGGGTCTTTTTGGGGGTCTTTTTGGTTGTAGTTCTCTTCCGAAAAATCAGCATACGGTTGATGGATCATTACCGTAGCGTGAGGGAATGCATAACGTTTGAAACTGCTTCCCGCGGCCAGGAGAAAAGATGCCATTGAAGCAGCTATTCCGACGCATATTGTTGCTACATCTGCGGTCACTAGCTCCATTGCATTGAAAATAGTCATACCTGAGAGTACCGATCCCCCCGGAGAGTTTATAAAAAGAGTAAAATCGGTCCAAGTGTCGTATGCATTGAGATACAGGAAAAGAGCGACAAGTTGATTCTCGATATCGTTCTCAATATCTTTACATAAAAAAAGGAATTTATGTTGATAAAGTACATCGTATATGTTAACCCAAAAAACGTTATCATTATCAGTGTCATCATCATCCAGCCATGGGTAGTCTGGGGGGTAGGCTGGGGGAATAACAATAGGTACTAGAGGTATACCAATAGGCATTGTAATTTACTCCTTATTAAGTATTAAATACTCGGGGTTCCGCCGAAAAGTATTAAATAATCGGGGTTCCGAAACGATTAAAACATATATGATAGAGATTAAGAATTTTCATAATACAGGTCCTTTTTGTCAATTGTCATCATCCATGTCTTAATATGAATTAGGTATCTTTAATAATACAGGTGCTTAGTTTATGTGCAGATTCGCTTTTTGTCAATTGTCATCATCCATGTCTTAATATGAATTAAGTATCTTTAATAATACAGGTGCTTAGTTTATGTGCAGATTCGCTTTTTGTCAATTGTCATCATCCATGTCTTAATATGAATTAAGTATCTTTAATAATACAGGTGCTTAGTTTATGTGCAGATTCGATAAGTTCAGTGGATTCGAGAAGTTCATAACAAAAAAAGAAATCAAAATAACGGAAGAAATAAAGTCAAATTATTACGAAGAATTTGAATGATGAAGAAACCCGTATGGATTCGCGCATATAAAAAGAGGTTAACTTCCATTGCGTATTGATGCTTATCGGGTATAGAATAGATCTGCTTCTCTTTGTTCCTACAAATGGAATTGGAACGTTCTGACTAAAATACTAAACAGAATAGAAAAAGGATTAATCCTTTATTCGGAAAAATTCACTGAACAAAGGGAGATCCATAACAGAGTTTTGAATCTAGTGTAATAAAGTTACATAGTGTTTATTATTGGTTAATATTAATAATTATTAGTACGTTATTCTTTTTTTATTATAATATTTGTTAATATTAATAATTCATTTTAAGGGAAAGGTTATTTCCATGGGTTTGCCTTGGTATCGTGTTCATACCGTCGTATTGAATGATCCCGGTCGTTTGCTATCTGTGCATATAATGCATACAGCTTTGGTTGCCGGCTGGGCCGGTTCGATGTCTCTATATGAATTAGCAGTTTTTGATCCCTCTGACCCAGTTCTGGATCCAATGTGGAGACAAGGTATGTTCGTAATACCCTTCATGACTCGGTTAGGAATAACCAATTCATGGGGTGGTTGGAGTATCACAGGAGGAACTATAACGAATCCGGGTATTTGGAGTTATGAGGGTGTGGCTGGGGCGCATATTGTCTTTTCCGGTTTGTGTTTCTTGGCAGCTATCTGGCATTGGGTGTTTTGGGATCTAGAAATTTTTTGTGATGAGCGTACAGGAAAACCTTCTTTAGATTTGCCTAAGATCTTTGGAATTCATTTATTTCTCTCAGGAGTAGCTTGTTTTGGGTTTGGCGCTTTTCATGTAACGGGATTGTATGGTCCTGGAATATGGGTGTCCGATCCTTATGGACTAACTGGAAAGGTACAATCTGTAAATCCGGCGTGGGGTGTGGAAGGTTTTGATCCCTTTGTTCCGGGAGGAATAGCCTCTCATCATATTGCAGCGGGCACTCTGGGCATATTGGCCGGCTTATTCCATCTTAGTGTCCGTCCGCCCCAACGGCTATACAAGGGATTACGTATGGGAAATATTGAAACCGTGCTTTCCAGTAGTATCGCAGCTGTCTTTTTTGCAGCTTTTGTTGTTGCTGGAACTATGTGGTATGGTTCAGCAACTACCCCGGTTGAATTATTTGGTCCCACTCGTTATCAATGGGATCAGGGATACTTTCAGCAAGAAATATATCGAAGAGTTGGTGCTGGGCTAGCCGAAAATCAAAGTTTATCCGAAGCTTGGTCTAAAATTCCTGAAAAATTAGCCTTTTATGATTACATTGGAAATAATCCGGCAAAGGGTGGATTGTTCCGAGCGGGCTCAATGGACAAGGGGGATGGAATAGCTGTTGGGTGGTTAGGACATCCTATCTTTAGAGATAAAGAAGGACGTGAACTTTTTGTACGTCGTATGCCTACTTTTTTTGAGACATTTCCTGTTGTTTTGATAGACGAAGACGGAATTGTTAGAGCCGATGTTCCTTTTCGAAGGGCAGAATCGAAGTATAGTGTCGAACAAGTAGGTGTAACTGTTGAGTTTTACGGTGGGGAATTAAATAGAGTCAGTTATAGTGATCCTACTACTGTGAAAAAATATGCTAGACGCGCTCAATTAGGTGAAATTTTTGAATTAGATCGTGCTACTTTAAAATCCGACGGTGTTTTTCGTAGCAGTCCCCGGGGTTGGTTTACTTTTGGACATGCTTCGTTTGCTCTGCTTTTTTTCTTCGGACATATTTGGCATGGCGCTCGAACCTTGTTCAGAGATGTTTTTGCTGGTATTGATCCAGATTTAGACGCTCAAGTGGAATTTGGAGCATTCCAAAAACTTGGGGATCCAACTACAAGAAGACAAGCAGTTTGATATAGCATTGATCTCGTACTTTTGTTTCCATTTTAGGAATTTGACAATTTGACATAGAGTCTCGGGGACCCCTTGATTTGACTTGCCGCTTTTCTTCGATTTTTGCTCTTTTTTTTATCTGAGGGACAATCCCAACTAAACAGGTATGGAAGCTATAATTGTAAACCACGATCGAATCTATGGAAGCATTGGTTTATACATTCCTTTTAGTCTCGACTCTAGGAATCATTTTTTTCGCTATCTTTTTTCGAGAACCTCCTAAAGTTCCAACTAAAAAGTAAAAAGATAAAATGATTTTTTATTATCTTAATTGAAATCTTAATTGAAGTAAAGAGTTGAAGTAGAGAGTCCCCCCAATATTGGGGGGACTCTCTACTTCAACTAGTCTCCGTGTTCCTCGAATGGATCTCTTAGTTGTTGGGAGGGTTGCCCAAAAGCAGTATATAAGGCATATCCAGTAAAACTTACAAGTAAACCAGATATAGAGATGGCGACTAGTGTTGCTGTTTCCATTATTAATTAATATCAAATTTTCTTAATTTTAAGACCACAATGGATCTATGATAAGATCATTTATTTACAACGGAATGGTATACAAAGTCAACAAATCTTAATTAATACAAAATAGGATTTATGGCTACACAAAGT